TAATTCTATGCGCCTAACCAAAAAATCCTTTCTTCTTCTAATTTTTTTATCTTCCCATTCATTTCCTGCGGACTCTTCGTCTCCTAATTCCTTCCATTCTACCAAAGAATTATCTATAATAATTCGCAAATCCGAATCGGCTAATTGTTCTCTGAGAGCACCTGCCCCCGTAGAGATTTCTCGGTTTCGAAATGTCTCGAAACCTTGAGTAGTAAAAAAGAGTGGGATGCTGTATTTCCAGGATTGGATTTCATATTCGAATGAACCTCGTAATCGTAAGAAAGTAGGTTTTTTAGCTATGGACCTAGCAAAAGAAAAATCGAGATAGGTTCCTATAGTATTGGATCCCCCCTCACAATCGGACGTGAAGGTTTCCTCTCATCCGGCTCAAGTAGTTACACCAAATAAAGAAAGGGGTTCTTCTTCTGTTTAAACTTTGTTCGAGAAAACCCTATAAAAAGCTACTCTTTACTCAAGTTCCCAGTAAGGACCTGCCTTTCATTGATTCATTCTTATCTTATTTTATTTTTGATTTTCACTCTAACCTTTTTTACTTTCTTTTATGTTTATTTATGTTTACGAAAAGAAGGAAATGTGGAATTCTTGAGTAGTCTACTTCCCCTCAAATGATGAATCCCCTGAAAGGAATATCTTGAGACTCGTAAAGGATTTATTTGTCTATATATTGTATTGTTCCATTCGATCTTTTTTAGGTCTCTATTCACCTCGATGGTTATGTGCCATGATATCCCTTGAAGCATATATGCGATATATAAGCTCCCGTAACCATGCCATATTCGCTTGTGTTTGCCTGAACAGAATTTCTTTCTCAAAGAAATGGAATGTATAATTCCACAAAAAGTCTTTTTTAACGAGGTATGACTAACTATTCCTATATTATCTGTTACGGAATCGACCATGGATCAATCCCCCTTTTCTTCTATTTTTTAAGTATTGAATGCACCCATAATTCTGAGCTTCATGTTCCTCCTACCAAGATACATGTCAGAGCCGGGGGCATCCCAATCAGATTAAATGGGATGACAGTTTCTCAGTCCAAATCTGTCAAATGAAAATTTCGATCAAATCACACATCGCAATATACTAGGCCCTCTAATTCCCTAAGGGGCTTATCTAAAAGATTCGCAATATAACTAGGAAGACGTTTCAAATACCACACATGAGTCACTGGACATGTCAGTTTGATGTATCCCATTTGGTACCTTCGTACCCGAGAATCAACAAATTCCACCCCGCATTCTTCACAAGATTTCGGGTCTTCTTTTTCAGCCCCAATCCCTCGATAATTTCCACAAGCACAAATCCCACTTTTTATGGGTCCAGAAATTCTTTCACAAAATAATCCATCTTTCTCCGGTTTATTAGTTTTATAATGAAAAGTATAGGGTTTTGTCACCTCTCCAACTATTTCTCCATTGGGTAGAATTTTTTTTGCCCAAGCCTTGATTTGTTGAGGGGAAACTGGTCCAATTCGAAGTTGTTGATGTTTATACTGGTCGATCATAGAATATAAATTCTGATTCATTGAGATCAAGCTTCCTTCCTATCCATCCGGAAGTTCTTTTCAGATACAAGGAAATGATTCAGTTCCAGGGACAAAGATCGTAGTTCTCGAACGAGCAATCGAAAAGATTCTGGAGCACCCTCTGGGTTAGGTACTGTTGCTCCAATAATCGTAGCACCAAGTACTTCTTGACGAGCTCTAATATGATCAGATTTATAAGTAAGCATCTCTTGTAAAATATGAGCAACACCAAATCCCTCTAGAGCCCAAACTTCCATTTCTCCTACTCTTTGTCCCCCTTGTTTGGCCCTCCCTCTAAGGGGTTGTTGTGTAACAAGTGCGTAATGCCCACTGGAACGTCCATGGATTTTATCATCAACTTGATGGATTAATTTTAGGATATAGGACTTTCCTATTAGAACAGGTTGTTCAAAAAGATCTCCTGTTCTTCCATCAAATATTCTGCTTTTTCCCGGATATTCGGGTTCAAATACCCATGGATTTTTTGTTTGCTTACTGGCTTCATATAATTCAGAAAACACTAGTTTTCTTGAGGCCTCTTGCTCATATCTCTCATCAAAGGGTCCTATTCTATAATGTTTCTTTAGCAGATCCCCCGCTAACCCGAGCGAACATTCAAATATCTGTCCCACATTCATTCGTGAGGGGACTCCTAATGGGTTGAATACCATATCAACGGGCGTTCCATCTTGCAAATAGGGCATATCTTGTCTAGACAAAATCTTAGAAATTATACCCTTATTCCCATGTCTTCCAGCTACTTTATCACCTACTTTGATTTCACGTTTCTGTGAAATATATACACGAATCATTTCTGGATTATAATTGGAAAACCCCTTTCTATGGATCCATCTCACATCAATAACTCGACCCCTTCCCCCTATAGGTAGTCTTAGAGAAGTTTCTTTTGAAGTGGATACCTGAATGCCAAGTATAGCTCGTAATAATCTATCCTCCGGGGCATATGACGATTCACTCGCTGTCTGAGGTGTTAATTTACCTACTAAGATATCACCTGTTTCTATCCAAGATCCCAGCATCACAATTCCATTTCTGTCTAAATTTCGGAGTAAACGAGCCTCTAAATGCGGGATCTCCTTAGTAATTCTTTCAGGACCTTGGCTTGTTACATGAGTCTGAATTTCATATTTCCGGATGTGAAAAGAAGTATAAATATCTTCATATACCAGACGTTCGCTAATTAGTACTGCGTCTTCAAAATTGTAACCTTCCCATGGCATATAAGCTACTAATACATTTTTTCCTAAAGCAAGTTCCCCACCAGCTGTAGCCGCACCGCCCGCTAGAATTTGTCCCTTTTTAATGTATTTACCCCGCTGAACCTGAGTTTTTTGATGCATACAAGTATTTTTGTTGGAACGTTTATACATAACTAATGGAATGCTTAGAGTATCCCCATTATTTGAGAAAATGATCTTTTGAGTATCAGTAGAAATGATTTTTCCCTTGCGTTCGGCTATAGCTGAAATCCCCGAATCTAGAGCCGTTTGGCCTTCCAACCCAGTTCCAACAATGCACTTCTCGGACCGAGAAAGGGGAACTGCTTGGCGCTGCATATTAGAACTCATTAAAGCTCGATTCGCATCATTATGCTCGATAAAAGGAATGAGGGAAGCCCCAATAGAAAAATATTGGAAGGGAAAAATGCTTCTAAGATGAATCTCTTCCCATGCAATACTCAGGAATTCTTGACGATATCGAGCTGGAACAACCTGTTGTTCTTGAATACCCCGATTCAAGGCCAAAGAATTTCCTGCTGCTACCATATAATATTCATCTCTATTTGGTGATAAATAAACCATCTGTGCCTCTTTTGATCTCTCAGATAATTCATAAAACGGACTCTCTATAGATCCCCAATAACCAACCTTCACATGAGTAGCTAATGATCCAATAAGTCCAACGTTGATTCCTTCGGACGTGTCAATTGGACAAATACGTCCATAGTGACTCGGGTGGATATCTCGTATCCGAAAACTAGCAGTTCGCCCCGTCAATCCTCCAGGACCCAAATAACTCCATCTTCGCCCATGAACAATTTGTGTCAACGGATTAGTTCGATCCAAAACTTGAGATAAAGGGTGTAGGCCAAAAAACGATTCATAAGTAGTTGTTAATGAAGTTGAAGTTACCAAATTTTGAGGAGTCGGTATCAATTTATGCCTGATTGCTCCACATATAGTTCCTCGAACCGTATTTTCTAAACGAACAAGAGCCAATCCGAATTGATCCTGTAATAGATCTGCTACAGAACGAATACGTTTATTTTTCAAGTGATTCATATCGTCAAGTGTACCCATTCCCAATTTCATTCCAATCAAATGATCCACAGCAGCCAATAGATCTCGTGGTAACAAAAATGTATTGTTTTGGGGTATATCAAGATTAAGTCTCCGGTTCATATTTCGTCGACCAATCTTTCCTAATTCACATCTTTGTTGAAAAAATTTCTTTTGTAATTCCTTGCATAAGGACTCAGAAAATACCGGATCCCCCCCTACACAGGCAAATTGTTGATAAAACTCCAAAATAGCATTTTCTTTTGATCCAATCTTTTTTTTCTCTTTATCATTTGGGAAAGACAAGAAGATTTCAGGGTAACAAACATTATCTAGAATTTCTCTTATATTCGAACCCATAGCTGATGATAGAACTAGAATAGATATTTTTTGTTTTCTACTTACACGGGCCCATATCCTTGCTTTTCTATCAATTTCTAATTCCGACCTTCCCCCCCAATCCGATATTATAGTACTGGTATAGACAGAAATTCCGTTATGTTCCAATTCTGAACGGTAGTAAATACCGGGACTTTGCAATATTTGGTTGATCACAATTCGGTATATTCCATTTACTATAGAGGTTCCAAAAGAATTCATTATAGGGATGTTTCCAATAAAAACGGTTTGTTCTTGCATATTTCTACCGGTTTTCCAAATTAAGACCGCGGGTACATATAATTCAGAAGAATATGTGAGTGATTCATACACAGCATCTCTTTCTTTTATCAAGGGTTCTACCAATTTATATGTTTCCACAAATAATTGAAATTCAATTTCTTGATCTCTATCTTCAATTTTTTTAAACTTATGAAATTCTTCCGTCAAGCCCTGATTAATGAACCTACAAAATCCCTCAAATTGTATCTGACTAAATCCAGGTATTGTGGACATTCCCTCATTTCCATTCTGAATCATCTTAATCTTAAGTTTCCTCTTTATTGAAAAAATCCCATTATTGGCTTGGCTCACTATTCATCGAACCCTACCGATTGATTGATCTAGCAATGATGGAATGGATATTCTGTTTACTGAATCACATAAAATTTTAGTCAACTCCATCCATATAGAATATATATCATAATATCATACGTATGAATGGAAGCAAGACAGAGAAGAGAAATGGAGGGCTTTTTCGATGCAAGTTCGAATTTGAGCTTGAGCCAGGTACAAATAGAAAGAAATGGAAATTGAGAAAGCATTCCCAGGAAAAATTCTGTCACTTAGAGAGTCTTTTATTGGATAGCAAACGGATATCAAAATCGATCCAATTTATAAATTTATACCTAATTCTTTTATTATGATATTATTGTGATATTAGGATCAGGGTGCAAAAAAAATAAAAAATCAATGAATTTAGGATTCAATCAGCTCTCTATGAATGAGATAAAAACAGAAGAATCAGGAACAGAATAGAGTCTCCCTTTTTTTAGCACACGCAATTGAATGTTCAAAAAGGAATTCGCAAATTTTGGTAGTCTAATTTCTAAAATACAATGGAATTGCGTACGCATATAGTCATAGGAGTAATCTTTAGGAAGTACATGCCAATATAGCTATCCGTATATCACATCTTTTATCATAATTGAACTTGGTGCAACATAGGTTAGGTCGCACTCTATACATAATGTCTATCTTTCTATCTTCTATTCATATTCAATGAAATATTAAAGCACGATGATCCTATATAGGGATATGTGCATAAGAAATAGAATCGGGCTTGGTATCCACGTATAAAAATTTCTGTTCTGGAGTTTACACTGTTCTGGGGTTTACATATACACATATATTTTCTTATAATTCTAATTGAGAATGTAATAGATAATGATTAGTCGTAAATCAATTGGATTTTGCATCCATTAAGGTAATACAAATGGAGATACAAAATTAAGAGCTGTTTACTAATTCAAAGTAAGAAAAGTAAGTAAGAGTAAAAGAGTAATAAGTAAATAGTTAATGAAGTAAAGAGTTAATTATTCTAAATTGCCCTGCATTTTACAGTCTGTGACCGGGGTCGGGAGGTAAGTTTTTAAGCGACGCGTGTTTTGAGATAAAATCAATCGAAGAAAAGAATAGAAACAGGATCCAATAAAAAAGAGGAATTATTTTTTGGAAAAAAAATAAGTACAATGGGATTCAAGATCCAAGAATAAAAGAAATTAAGAAAGTAAAAAATTCAAATAAAAACAAAATGAGGAGAGGAAAAGAAAGAGGAAAAGAAATAGAATCTAATATCTAATAATAGAATAATGATAAGAATATATAGATAATTCTATCTATCTAGAATTTCTAATTTCTTTATCCATTTTGGATGGAATTTGGCGGCATGGCCAAGTGGTAAGGCGGGGGACTGCAAATCCTTTATCCCCAGTTCGAATCTGGGTGTCGCCTGATCAACAAAAAAATACTTGGAATTTCTTAATCCTGTTGATCGAACTTGACGAATTTCTTTCGATACTTGATTTTGAGAACCCGTAGGCCTAAGGCCTATAAAAGACTGTCATCTTTTTTCTCAAAATATGGGTTTTCTGAGTGTGGCTCAAAAAGGTACCAATAAATATGAAGCAACCCAATCTTATTAATGATTGGTTTGGGCTATTCTGAATTGAATCAAATAAAAGAAATAGTGAGAATTCATTCTGGGCATCAGAACTATGAAAGTAAGAAGTCGGAAATCTTGGTATCCAAAGGTTCCTAAGAGACACTCCGTTTTGGCTACTAAGGTTGAAGAAAGGATTCTAAAAAGAAAAAAGACTATAAAGACTCCCTAATTATTTTACAATAGAACTTTCTTAATATTGAGGTAGTGTCTACTAACTCTGTCTGCGATGAAATTAGATTGGATAGGCTGATGGTAATTTCATTTAATAATTGTGGCAAAGAACTGAAGATACTTTGTATCCAGACTCACTAGAAGCTCTGAGTCCTGCTCATAAATTTCATCAGAATGGTTGAATGACTCTTCTTTCTATTTGTATATTTTATTTTTTCTTATTCAATAGAATTCTATTGAATAAGAAATCTAGGAACTTTTTATGAGTGGATTCATGAAATTGTTTCATAAAGAGCCGTAAGTAAGAATCCTATTTTGACTCTGCACCATTGATTCCACTATGATTCTAAATCAATAATGGAATAATTCCTTCATTTCATAGAGATAGGGGACATCATTCACATGGATATAGTAAGTCTCGCTTGGGCTGCTTTAATGGTAGTGTTTACATTTTCTCTTTCACTTGTAGTATGGGGAAGAAGTGGGCTTTAGAGCTAGGAATATTACTAATTTAGTACTTTACTGAAAAATCTACTTGTATCAATCGGGATCGTTTTGCGAAAGCTTAAAAAAAAAACTTGACTTGCTTTAGTTTATCTATCTATTATTTCTTAGATATTAGATATATTAGTAGTATTATATTATTATAGAAATCTATTATTAGTAGATTTCTATTTTCTATTTAATCCTCTATGAAATAGTTTTCTTTTATTATTCTATTATTATTTATTAATAGTTAATAGATATTATCTAATAATAATAATATTATTCTAATATTATTAGATTTCTATAATTCTATAATATATGATATGGTATTTCTATGATATATGGTATTTCTTTATATGGTATTATAGTATATGCCCGTACTATTCTTCCTACAT